ACCATTTCCGAACACGTCATCTCATTTTCAGGGCATGCCATAGTTCAATTATGTATGGACGATTCGTTGTTCCATGCCCTTTAGAATACAATGGGTTTCGAAAAAAAAAAAGAAGAATTTTTTTTTTAAAAAAAAAGAAGAATTATTTTTAATTTTCTATTGGTTGCTAAACCGACCTAGGTAAATCCATGAGTGCAATTCGACTAGTCTTTACTATAATAACCATTTGAACCCTAAATTTTCCTGTAACTCAGATTCCAGAGTATATTTTTTAACGAGTCCAACAAAAAAAGGAAAATTTATTCCTTGCCCCTTGAAATATTAAATGAAATAATGATAAACTGGAACTGAAGGCCCCTTTCTCGCGTTCGTTCTCTATTTGCATTGCTGAAACAAAACAATATGGGAATCAGATTTTGAAATTAAGGAAAGATAAATGGATTTTTCAATATATTATATATATATATTATATGTATCGGAAAAGAATATATATATTATATGTATCGGAAAAGAATAGCGTCCTATAGAGCGTCCATTAACAAGAAAATCAAATCATAAATATCGACAAATTCTTGTCTTTTGTGATCACAAATTCTTGTCTTTTGTGATCTAAGAAACTAAAAAAGGAAATAAAAAACCCGCTTTCTACAATTTAATATATATCGAATTTAAATATCAGAATAGCCAATATAGTCATGATTCAATGGGTCAGGTCCACTTACTTTTTTTTAGTTACCATTTTTATGGTAGGTTTGGTGGGAAGCAATAGGGAAGTAGGAATATTTTGGTTTGTGATTAATAAATAGGGGTTGGATATCTAGAAAATTTATGTTATGTTTCCTGGAATATTGAAATAAATAATAATAAGATATAAAGAGGACTATTATGTCACTACTATGTCACTATAGGCTAGAAGCCCCCACCCACTAAGTTCAATTAGTCAATATAATAATAATTAAATGTTCCATTTTTTAATTATTAATTAGAACTCAAAATAAGAACTCATTATATTATAAATAATACAATAGTGTTTGCCTTTTTTTTATTATCAAAAATATCTGTATTCTTCAACGAAGACAAAGACTCGAGTTTCATGAAAAAAGCCCTTTATCGGATTTGAACCGATGACTTACGCCTTACCATGGCGTTACTCTACCACTGAGTTAAAAGGGCTTGCTCAATTCTGACTTAGCCATTTTCCATTATGAGTCTACTGCATATATGTATATATGCAGTAGACTCATAATGAAAATAATGAAAAAAAAAATTCTATTTACCTAGAAAAGGGGTAAAATTTTTCTCGTGAACTTTCTGACTTAATGTAATAGGCATATTTTATCTGAACAAGAAACGAAGCAATGAGTTAAAATTGAAGAAAAAAAAACGTTAAATTCAAATTCAAATCCTATAGAATCAGAATATAAAAAGACTGCTCGAATCTAGCCATACCATTAGATTATATTGACAATTCCAAAAAACTATTCATACTATCATTATAGTATGATGACGGTCGGGCGAATATGCCCCCATCGTCTAGCGGTTCAGGACATCTCTCTTTCAAGGAGGCAGCGGGGATTCGACTTCCCCTGGGGGTAGGGTACTACGAAAGGAAGTTGATCATGGATTATCAATAAGCATATAAAGAATTCTTCCTGGGTCGATGCCCGAGCGGTTAATGGGGACGGACTGTAAATTCGTTGACGACTGTCTACGCTGGTTCAAATCCAGCTCGGCCCAAGAATTCGCCGTCCCATGAGTAAGATATAATTAATTTATCCTATAGAAAAGAAAGGGTAATGCCTGCTTCGTAGAGAAATAAAGAAAAATTTTTCTCTATCTTTTTTTTTTTCATCTCATTGAAAGATTGATTATTTTTATTTAAAAATAAAATCAAAAATCACTAGTTACTACTAATCCGTCTCACTCTCATTAAAGCCCGTGTTTATGTGGATATAATATCAATATAGCATTCGCATATCTGTTACGTTCCAACATGACGAGTAGAATATTCTTATGAAATCCTAAGTATATGTATGCTATACACCTCGCCGGGATTGTAGTTCAATTGGTCAGAGCACCGCCCTGTCAAGGCGGAAGCTGCGGGTTCGAGCCCCGTCAGTCCCGAACTAGGATCTCATGAATTGAGAAATGCATTTCTCTATTTTTGTGAAAGGGAAGACGAAGAGCAAAATGGAATCAAACAAATTCGCACCGTGGAGATTATTTCTTTTGTTTCGCATGTCTCATCAGATAATATGGTAAGTTCCTTTTCTTCCCCAGTACTAATTGATAAGGAAAAATATATGTGGATTTCGTACAATTGGTACTATTACTAACTCTCTTTCAGAAAGTTTAAGACACTTTTTTTTTCTCTTGATCAATGAAGTGGAATAGAGTGCTCAGATTTTTTGGGGGGGTACAGACACAAAATAGCTTTGTTTATTATATGATATACAATGAACTTAATCTTCATATTCTCCGGCAAAGTACTTTTTAGATTAAAGCACATCTTTTCTAAATCTAAATTTTTTTAGCCTCAATTATGACTACTGATTTGAAACAATTTATTTCATTCTCATTCCAATTTTATATTGAATTTTTGATGTATACGTTCCAACTCCAATCCAACAAAACAAAGAGTATACTAATAACATAACATAAAAAAAAAAGACCAACAAAACCAAGTAGGGCTCCTTTCTTTTCTTATTCTTAGTAAAGGTAAAGCTTGAATAGTGGATTTTTTAGACTTAACCTTACCTTTTTTACATCTCACTTATACTTATACTGTTCGTCTCTCTGTATGCCCTAGAGAATACCGGTTATATAATACCTTATAATTCTATATACAAAATCCTATGTATATGTATAAGTAGAAGAATTGTATAAGGAAGATAAGATGCTAGGTTATAGAAAAGAACAAGTGGAAAAAGGATGAAAACCTAATGATAGGTATTTATGATCTAATCAAAAATGGTTTTTTGTATGGATAAAAGATCTCCCTATGTTATACTATTCAATTCTCAACGAGAAATTGATTTGATAGATCATAAATTTTTATTCATAATATTGATCTGATTCAGTATCATCAAGATACAATTCATCCCATTGAATTTACAGGAATCAAATTTATCATCTCTATGGGATTAGATCCCGAGTTAAGTTATTGCGAAAAAAAAAGATTAGATTATGGAAGTCAATATTCTCGCACTTATTGCTACTGCACTGTTCATTCTAATTCCTACTGCTTTTTTACTTATCATCTATGTAAAAACAGTTAGCCAAAATGATTAATTTGAATGAAACTTGAATTATCAGTTCTTAGCAGTTCAATTCAATTCAATGATTCAAGAAATGAAAGAAAAGAATTCAAACTCTAAGTCTTAAATGAAATGATTGCGCTGAGCTGGAATCATAACAGAAGTAGCTTATTAAGTATCTAAGCTAGTGTGATAGAAAGAACTATATATATATAGTTCTTTCTACCACACTAGCTAGTATTGTATACTAATATTAATATAGGCTTCATATAGATAAAATTACAATATGTATATAGTAGATGTACATATAGATAAGATAAAACTTTAATTCTATTTCTTTTTTTTCATCTCAAGAAGTCATTGATTGAACAATTAATGGATGATCCGCGTAGTTATATGATAACTTCGTCGGATTTGGAAAAGGGGTTAGAGTAAACCTGGCCGTTTTTCGTGTTTAAACAAAACAAAACATGAGATGAATCAAAAAAGTATAATTTCTAGAAGTTTAAAACAAATATGTGTGATATGTAAATAGCCTAACGGAAGAAAGATCTAATTTTATTATGTGTAGGACCTCTTTTCTTTGGACAATCACTAATCGTTTCGCTTACAGTTGAAAGAAAATATATAGTGTCATAATAACCGAATTTTTTTTTTCTAAAAGAAAAAAAATATAGACTTTTTAGTCAAATTAGTCAAAATTCGGTTAGAAAGAATCTTCTATTATGCGTAGATTTGAGTTGCAAAATACAATTATGATAATGATTTAGTACTCTATTCCAGTACAATTTTGAATACTTTTTTTTAAGGCAAGGCTTCGCAAAACGATTAATAAAGAATTGATACAGTTCGATTGAGCAATCGATTACTCAATTTAGTATTTGTAGTGTCCACAGCACTAGAGTCCACTCCTTCCCCATACTACAAGTGAAAGAGAAAATGTAAAAACGACCATTAAAGCAGCCCAAGCAAGACTTACTATATCCATGTGAATTATGTCCCTTATTTCTATGAAAGAATTATTCGATTATTATTTAATAATCATAGTGGAATCAATGGTACAGAGTCAAAATAGGATTCTGACTTAAGACTATTGATGAACCAAATCAATTCAATGAATACATTTGCAACAAGTTTCAATATTTTAAGATTTCCGGTAGAATCAGGAAGTATTAAGTACAAGATGATATACGCGCCTTTTCTATACACAACTATATATCAGATACCTCTATTTTCTATTTGATCTAAGCTTACTGTCTTTCTATGAAAGAACATTGCCACTATTACTACATACATATATTCTTTTTTTTTTCAATTGTTTACCTTTACTCTTTACTCAAAGAGTCGACCAACTATTCTGATTCTATGTCTGAGCACTCATAGCCTTTCGTGAGTTTAAATACAAAGTATCTTCGTGCCTTTCTACAAGCCCTAAATTTATTTCCCATCATTGTATCCAATCTAATTTAATACCCAACAGAATCACGAGACGCTACTTAAAATTAAAAATTGTTTAAGAGATTTTGATATGCTAGTCTTTTATATAATCTTTTATTCTGGTAGTAAAAATGGGGTGCCTCTTAGGAATCTTTGTATATCGAGATTTCCGATCTTAGTTCTTAATTCCATTCTGGAATTGATTCTCACCATTTATTTCAAAATTTTTTTGAAATAAATGGTGAGAATCAATCATTACCAATGATTAAATTAATAATTGAGGTTTTTGCTTCATCCCTATTACTGCCGATTTGATTTGGGCTAGACTTAGATTTTAAGAAAAAAAGTTACAGTCTTTTCTAAAACCTATGCTATAATTTATAAAAATCAAGCATTGATACGTCCACGCCTCCACTTCGTGCGGAGCAATAATTCATCGAATTAGATCGGCAGAATAAGAAATAAAAAATCTTTGGTTGATCAGGCGACACCCGGATTTGAACTGGGGATAAAGGATTTGCAGTCCCCCGCCTTACCACTTGGCCATGCCGCCAAATTAGATCCAAAATAAAATGGATAAAAATATTAGCCATATTCTATTTCTACTACTAACTACTACTAACTTTTTTTTATCTTGAATCCCGTTGTACTTAATCCTCAAAAACACATTTTTTTTTTTTATCTGGTTTCTATTATTTTCTTCGATTTATTATATCTCAAAATATACATCAGTTAATAATTTCCCTTTTCTTTTCTATTAAGAGTCAAATTCTGGCGACAGACTGAATTCAGGGAAAATTGGAACCATTAACAATTTAAATTAGTCTTTAAATTGAAATTAGTGAATGGTTCCTCAATTTTTATCGGAGATCAAATTTGATTTCCTTGAATGGAAAAAGAAAATTGATTTATGACCGATTTATGACTAATCTCATTTTTTCAATAAAAAATACTTTTCTATTTCAATTATAACAACATATATGTGTATATGTAAACCCCAAAACACAAACAAATTGTTATCCAGATACCGAGACGGGTCTCTCTCTTATGTACATATCCCTAGAGAGAATTCTCATGTTTCAATTTTTCATTGAATAAATAGATTGAAATATTGAATATAAAATACGAATTTTGGTGGAGTGTGATCCATGTTAATGTTGCTCCAGAAATTGCAAGAAAGGATGTGATATATGGATAGATAGCCGTATCAACATGTACTTAATAAATACAATATTTTTTTTTAGTATATTTATATTAAGTTACACAATTCAAGCGTATTCTATAAATTTCCCTCCCTACCAAAAAAAAATCCGCCAATTCTTTTTGGAACATAACATGAAATTCCATTTTTTGTGTTAAAAAAGGGAAAACTCTATACTACTTCTGATTATTCTGTCTTTATTTCATTTATATAGATATAAAAAGGAGATTCAATCTCAATCATTCCTTTTTGTGGTATCCCGTCGGATCGTAATATCATACTAATACGTTAGGTAGAAGTTGGACCAATTTTGAACAAGGCTCCATAAGTGTAAGTAACAGAATTTTTTTCCAGAAATATTTTCTCAATTTAACCCGTCGAAAATTTGAACCTGCGCCCAAAATGTTCTTTATTCCGCCGTTCCATCTCCGTTCATACGTTTGAAATAGATATATGTTGCTAATTTTATGTGATTCAGTAAACAGAATATACATTCTATTATTGCTAAGTCGATCCATATGGGTCGATCCATAGTGACTTAGCAATAATAGAATTTTTTCAATAAAAATAAATAGGAAACTTAAGATTAAGATGCTTCGGAATGGAAATGAGGGAATGTCCACAATACCTGGATTTAGTCAGATACAATTTGAGGGATTTTGTAGGTTCATTAATCAGGGTTTAACGGAAGAATTTCATAAGTTTCCAAAAATTGAAGATAGAGATCAAGAAATGGAATTTCAATTATTTGTGGAAAGGTATCAATTGGTGGAGCCCCTGATAAAGGAAAGAGATGCTGTGTATGAATCACTCACATATTCTTCTGAATTATATGTCCCTGCGGGAGTAATTTGGAAAACCGGTAGGGATATGCAACAACAAACTGTTTTTATTGGAAACATTCCTCTAATGAATTCCCTGGGAACCTCTATAGTAAATGGAATATACAGAATTGTGATCAATCAAATATTGCAAAGTCCCGGTATTTACTATCGTTCAGAATTGGATCATAACGGAAATGCTGTTTATACCAGCACTATAATATCAGATTGGGGAGGAAGATCGGAATTAGAAATTGATAGAAGAACAAGGATATGGGCACGTGTAAGTAGGAAACAAAAAATATCTATTCTAGTTTTATCATCAGCTATGGGTTCAAATCTAAGAGAAATTCTAGATAATGTTTGTTACCCTGAAATTTTCTTGTCTTTCTCGAATGATAAGGAGAAAAAAAAGATCGGATCCAAAGAAAATGCCATTTTGGAGTTTTATCAACAATTTGCTTGTGTCGGTGGGGATCCGGTATTTTCTGAGTCCTTATGTAAGGAATTACAAAAGAAATTTTTTCAACAAAAATGTGAATTAGGAAGGATTGGTCGACGAAATATGAACCGGAGACTGAATCTTGATATACCTCAGAACAATACATTTTTGTTACCACGAGATCTATTGGCTGCTGCGGATCATTTGATCGGAATTAAATTTGGAATGGGTACATTTGACGATATGAATCACTTGAAAAATAAACGTATTCGTTCTGTAGCAGATCTGTTACAAGATCAATTCGGATTGGCTCTTGTTCGTTTAGAAAATTCGATTCGAGGAACTATATGTGGAGCAATCCGACATAAATTGATACCCACTCCTCAAAATTTGGTAACTTCAACTTCATTAACAACCACTTATGAATCCTTTTTTGGCCTACACCCTTTATCTCAAGTTTTGGATCGAACTAATCCATTGACACAAATTGTTCATGGGCGAAAATTGAGTTATTTGGGTCCTGGAGGATTGACGGGACGAACTGCTAGCTTTCGGATACGAGATATCCACCCGAGCCACTATGGGCGTATTTGCCCAATTGACACGTCTGAAGGAATCAATGTTGGACTTATTGGATCTTTAGCTATTCATGTGAGGATTGGTCCTTGGGGATCTATAGAGAGTCCGCTTTATGAAATGTCTGAGAGCTCAAAAGAGGCACAGATAATTTATTTATCACCAAATAGAGATGAATATTATATGGTAGCTGCAGGAAATTCTTTGGCCCTGAATCGGGGTGTTCAAGAGGAACAAGTTGTTCCGGCTCGATACCGTCAAGAATTTTTGACTATTGCATGGGAACAGATTCGTTTTAGAAGTATTTTTCCTTTCCAATATTTTTCTATTGGAGCTTCCCTCATTCCGTTTATTGAGCATAATGATGCGAATCGGGCTTTAATGAGTTCTAATATGCAGCGCCAAGCAGTTCCTCTTTCTCGATCCGAGAAGTGCATTGTTGGAACTGGGCTGGAACGCCAAACGGCTCTAGATTCGGGGGTGTCTGTTATAGCTGAACGCGAAGGAAAGATCATTTATACTGATACTCACAAGATCATTTTATCAAGTAATGGGAACACTATAAGCATTCCATTAGTTATGTATCAACGTTCCAACAAAAATACTTGTATGCATCAAAAACCTCAGGTTCAGCAGGGTAAATGTATAAAAAAAGGGCAAATTTTAGCAGACGGGGCGGCTACAGTTGGTGGGGAACTCGCTTTAGGAAAAAACGTATTAGTCGCTTATATGCCATGGGAAGGTTACAATTTTGAAGACGCAGTACTAATTAGCGAACGGCTAGTGTGTGAAGATATTTATACTTCTTTTCACATACGGAAATATGAAATTCAGACTCATGTGACAAGTCAAGGTCCCGAAAGAATTACTAAGGAAATACCCCATTTAGAGGCTCATTTACTCCGAAATTTAGACAGAAATGGAATTGTAATGCTGGGATCTTGGATAGAAACCGGCGATATTTTAATAGGTAAATTAACACCTCAGACAGCGAACGAATCCTCGTATGCCCCCGAGGATAGATTATTACGAGCCATACTTGGCATTCAGGTATCCACTTCAAAAGAAACTTCTCTAAAACTACCTATAGGCGGAAGAGGTCGAGTTATTGATGTGAGATGGATCCAGAAAAAGACGGGTTCCAACTATAATCCAGAAAAGATTCGTGTATATATTTTACAGAAACGTGAAATCAAAGTGGGTGATAAAGTAGCTGGAAGACATGGGAATAAAGGTATCATTTCTAAAATTTTGTCTAGACAAGATATGCCCTACTTGCAAGATGGAACACCTGTTGATATGGTCTTCAATCCATTAGGAGTACCCTCACGAATGAATGTAGGACAGATATTTGAATGTTCGCTCGGGTTAGCAGGGGATATACTAAAGAGACATTATAGAATAGCACCTTTTGATGAGAGATATGAGCAAGAGGCTTCGAGAAAACTAGTGTTTTCCGAATTATATGAAGCCAGTAAGCAAACAAAAAACCCATGGGTATTTGAACCCGAGTTTCCGGGAAAAAGCAGAATATTTGATGGAAGAACAGGAGATCCTTTTGAACAACCTGTTCTAATAGGCAAGTCCTATATCCTAAAATTAATTCATCAAGTTGATGATAAAATCCATGGACGTTCGAGTGGGCATTACGCACTTGTTACACAACAACCTCTTAGAGGAAGGGCTAAGCAAGGGGGGCAACGAGTAGGGGAAATGGAAGTTTGGGCTCTAGAAGGATTTGGTGTTGCTCATATTTTACAAGAGATGCTTACTTATAAATCTGATCATATTAGAGCTCGTCAAGAATTACTCGGTGCTACGATCATTGGAGGAACAGTACCTAATCCTGAGGATGCCCCAGAATCTTTTCGATTACTCGTTCGAGAACTACGATCTTTGGCTCTGGAACTGAACCATTTCCTTGTATCTGAAAAGAATTTTCAGATTAATCGGAAGGAAGTTTGATCCGAATGAATCAGAATTTCTATTCTATGATCGACCGGTATAAACATCAACAACTTCGAATTGGATTAGTGTCTCCTCAACAAATAAGGACTTGGGCCAACAAAATCCTACCAAATGGGGAGATAGTTGGAGAGGTGACAAAGCCCTATACTTTTCATTATAAAACCAATAAACCGGAAAAAGATGGATTGTTTTGTGAAAGAATCTCTGGACCCATAAAAAGTGGCATTTGTGCTTGTGGAAATTATCGAGTGATCGGAGCGGAAAAAGAGGACCCGAAATTTTGTGAAGAATGTGGGGT